ACCACAGGTAAAAATAGGATTTCCAGAAATTGACAAAGTAATATTTCCATTTATTCATCAGAAGAAACGTCCCTTTTAAAGCAAGAATTGATTTTCCTTGATACCTAACATAATGCATGAAAGGATCTTTGAACAACCATAAATTTGCTTGAAAAGCCCTGGGAAAGTGCTCTCTTTTTCCATAGAAATAAATTCGTTCAATAAGGGCTCCAGAAGATGTTGATCGTAAGTGAGAAGATTGGTTACGGAGAAAGAGGAAGCCGGATTCATATTCACATACATGAAAACTATATAGGAAGAAGAATAATCTCTGATTTCTTTTTGATTTTGAAAAAGAAGAACTGGCTTTCTTTGAATTTGAAGTAATAAGACTATCCCAATTATGACACTGATGGAGAAAGAATCTTAATAAATGCAAAGAGGAAGCATCTTTTATCCAATAGCGAAGAGCCTGAACTAATATTTCCAGATGGGCTGGGTAAGGTATTAGTATATCTAATACATAATTTAAATGTGAAAAGTTGTCCTCTAAAAAAGAAAATATTGAATGAATTGATCGTAAATTTTCGGATTGAACTACCCCTTTCCTTTCTAGGGAAGATATTAATCGCAGAGACAATGGAATTTCCATAATGATTGAAGAAACCTCTGACATTATTTGCGAATAAAAATGATTGGTCTGCCCCAAAAAAGGAGTCTGTTTAGAGTCATTAACAGAAAGAATCAAATGATTCTGTTCATACATTCGAATGATTAAACGTTTCACAATAAGTAAGCTGGATTTATTGTCATAACCTGCATTTTCCAACAAAATGGATCTATTTAAACCATGATCATGAGCAAGTACATAAATATACTCCTGAAAGATAAGTGGATATAAGAAGTAGTGTTGTTGAGATCTATCTAGCCCTAAATAGCTTTGGAATTTATCCATTTGAAATTCTATTTAAATGAAAGGTAGAGGATTTTGGGGGTTATAAATGATACATAGTGCGATACAGTCAAAACAAGGTATTATAGTACAAACCGAATAGATACCTCGGATCCAGATAAACTTATCAACAGATTCTCTATCATCTCTTTTTCCATTTAATTTTAAGTTTTTATGTTCGTTTTCCTTATAGGATGACAAGATGATTAGAAATCCTTTACTTTTTTCAACCCAATCGCTCTTTTGATTTTGGAAATTGATTTATCAATATACTGTTTCTTATACACATACATCTCCATTATTCCATTATAGAATGGAGAGTGGTAATATTTAGGATTCATTAAAAAATCAAGAATATTTTTTCCTGGGAGAAAGCCTTCCCGTATTGGGCACTAATATTTTTTTAACGTCTAATTAGATCGGGTAATCATTCAAATTCAGAATGAAAGCTCGTTGCTTTTTCTTTCCCTATAATAAAAATGAAATTAATTGAAGCCGTGGGGCCCTATCCATTTATTAATTCGACCCAACTTGAAATTGACTTCGGTTTGCTCCCTTTCAATAATTTAACAATAATTTAAAGAAGGCTTTGTACCGAGCCGGAAAGAATAAAATATTCTCAGAACTCTTAATTGATACGACATGCTATTTTTTCCATTCATTCCCTTTCAGGATCAGTCGCGGTCTTCCAAACTTTACCGATAGTATGGACGAATCCCTCGCTTCATCTAAATGTGTAAAAGATCCTAGCCGCACTTAAAAGCCGAGTACTCTACCATTGAGTTAGCAACCCAAATATAAAAGGTTATGTAGATACAATCAGAATAAAACAAAATTATTAAATTAAAGCATTACTCTACGAAATAAAAAATCTAAAAAAAATTTCTACTCTATTAAATTTTTCTACTCTATTTGGAACATAAAAATGACTAAATCAGAATCAGATGAAAAAATAAAAAATTGCCCGACCAAAAAAAGAAATAAATGTAAAAATGGTAGAACATCCCCTATTTCTATCTTATCCACTTTTTCAATCAAAAATCCGGGTATCAAAGCTAATCCAACGAACCCATCATTTGAATCAACAAGTAAAAATAAAAAAGAAACCCTATGGGACGGAAATAAATAGATCTGCTTATCACGATGAATTATATTTGTTCGATACAACGTTGTCAACATAAAGGTTAAGAAAAGAATACGATGAAAAAATACAAAAACTTAAATTGAATAATAGTAAAAAAAAAGACTTGTGTTGGATTGGCACTGCATATACCTATATTTATATACTAAATTTTGAGTTTTTAGATTAGATGGAGAATAATATAAAAAAATTGAATCCATATAGAATAAAGAACTTCTATTCCTTGTTTGTTACTTGGTATTAGAGTTCAAATGAAAACCACCCGATTACGGGTAATGCCATAATTTTCTATTTTTTGAGGATCAATCAAATACGGTTTCCTTAGAAAAAGATTCTATAAAAAAGGATTCTATAAAAGCAATGAGAAATAGATACGAATAGACCAAGAAAGGAAATAAAAAACATAGTATAGAAAAGATATCCAAAATGATATAGAAATCACTATCCTACCCTTAGTTTTTATTTCCTTAATTTAATTTTGTTTGATTAGGGCAAAGTTACTTAAAAACCTCTGCCTTTTTTAAAATATCCTGAACAGTTCCTGTAGGCTGAGCGCCTTTTTCAAGGAAATAGAGAATAGCGGGAACGTTTAAATAAGTTTGATTCTTGATCGGATCATAAAAACCCACTTTCCGAAGATCTCTTCCTTCTCTTCGAGATCGAACATCAATTGCAACGATTCGATAGACGGCTCATCGGGATAGATGTAGATGAAAAAGAACCCCCCCCCCCCTAGAACCGTATAGGAAGTTTTCTCCTCGTACGGCTCGAGAAAAAATGATTCGAAGTTTTATCTATGGATAAAATTTGATTAGAATAAATAGGAAAGGAATCCGTAAAATAAATTAAAAAATTCTATAATTTCAATTTCACTCATTTTTATTTAGCTTACTTCCTGAAGAAGAAAAAATCATTTGTACTCATAACTCAAGTTCAATAATATAATATCTCAAATATCTTAAAGAAAAATCTTTCATTTAATATATATTTTTTTTTGAGTGGTCTTTAACCCACCCTTTTTGTCTCGTTTAAAATCTATTTTGATTCGTTATTCGGATCCGTGAGACAATTGAAGTGGTGTTTCCTTGTTCTGGGATCCTTTATCTTTGTTTTAAATCATTGGGTTTAGACATTACTTCGGTGCTTCTTAATCCTTTCAAAATGGTAGCAACATACCCCTTTTGCGATTTCTTTCTATCAAAGAATCATACCGACGGTTGATTCGTGCGCGATACACTGCGTATCGAAAAAGTTTTAGCCGTTCCAACAAATTTTTTGAATTGAAAAATTGCTTGAATCGGATCCTTTCGATTTCTATATCGAAGATATCGAAGATATACTTACGAAGTTGTTCCAATTTATGAATTGGCATTAACCCTAGATCGTTGCCCCTGAGAAATTAATCAATACTTTCTACTCGAGCTCCATCATGAACTATTTACATTACAACCCAATAAAAAAAAGAAGGGCTCTAGTAGAATAGAACAAATGACGTCGAGCCAAGAGCACCTTCATTCCTATATAAAATGGTGGATGTAAGAAAAAGAATCCACACCAGATCGTGTCCTTCAAGTCGCACGTTGCTTTCTACCGCATCGTTTTAAACGAAGTTTTACCATAACATTCCTCTAATTTGGAACCAGTACGGAATTGATTCAATTATGGAATCATGAATAGTCATTGGTTCAGTCGGTACAGAGACAAAGTAATTTATATTTTTTCTTATCTACATAGATAATAAAGATTTTTCTGAAGAAATATTAGCAAGACCCCAGCTTTTTTGTATGAATGGAACGTTTTTTTATAAATATCTATTTCAAAAAAATATCTAACAGAAAAATCTAGAAATCTAAACTAAATAGATATAGAAATAACATAACTAACAGAAATCACACGAAAAAATAAATTCTATTTTACTCTGCCTCTTCAAGTGACTCAATAAGATAGACCGGCCCATTTCCAACTTCCCAAAGAGTCAACCCATAAGGAATCATTACAAATCTTGATACTTGAAAAAGTTTCCAACTTCTACATCATTATTTGAGTCAAGTTTTACAGTAAAGACTCCCTTTTATTATCATTATCATAAGAAATAAGAAAGAAAAATATCTGTTTCTTTTCGAATGGAATTGTCAATGATGTAAAGCAAAAAAGCTAAATCAAACAATAAAAAAAATATCGAAAATATATATCATTGTTAAATAAAATATTTTAGGGATGCCAATTCTTTTTCACAAAAAGGGAAACACTATTGTCACTGAAACAGGATAAGAATACATACCTATAGGTTAAGCGCTTCCTCTTTTATATGTATTTTCATTTCATATTTTTTTTTAACCTGATGAGGTTAAGTAATCTTTCTACAACTATGATCTACGGCCCATCTTAGCTTTATCTGGGTCACAAAGGGGTTCAGTTACTTTTGCATATCATTTGAACTCGATTTAGTTCAGTTTGTGAAAAACTCAGATATGCTTCCGCAAAGAATCATTCAAAATCAAAAAAGAAGGAGGAATAATATAATATTCTATGCAATATTAGACCTTGAAACAGAACCTCCTTGAACAAAAAACAAATATTAGGATACAATGGATACGCTCTGGGACGGAAGGATTCGAACCTCCGAATAGCGGGACCAAAACCCGTTGCCTTACCGCTTGGCTACGCCCCATTTCTATTTTTATTGGACACTAATACTAATAAAGAATAATATTGGTATTAAGTCTTCGTCAATTCCAGTCCAACTATCTAGAGAAACTCTTTTTTCTTTATCTTTATAGAATCTATTATAGATTCATGCTAGGATTTTGGCATGTGTATATCTAGAATTCAACTGAATTTATTGATCATTACATAGAATTCAATTAAGATATTGTATGAAAGTATGATTTCTTCTATTCTCCTTTGAGAATTGGAGGATTTTTGATTGAGCAGAAAAAAAAAAAAAGAAGGATTCTTTTGTTTACCTTACTTTCTTCATTTTTCCTTAACTCAATCAAAATGCAATTATTTCGACGAAAAAAAAAGTCTGTTATGCTTAATATTTTTAGTTTGATCTGTCTTAATTCTGCCCTTTATCCAACTAGTCTTTTCTTCGCCAAATTGCCCGAAGCCTATGCTTTTTTGAATCCAATCGTAGATGTCATGCCAGTTATACCCCTGTTCTTTTTTCTTTTAGCCTTTGTTTGGCAAGCTGCTGTAAGTTTTCGATAAGAGCTTTAATACTATCCTAGAAAATTCATGATTTATTCGAGAAAAATTATAACAATTGATAAGATCAAATAAGTCTGACAGTATGAACCTTCGATTCAAACTCTCGGATAGTCGCGAGAAATCCGGCTCGCCCTATTTCCTTTCCCCATTTTAATCCTTTTTCGGGGAAATACCTTATGAGCTTAGGGTCCCTTAGAATATCTAATTGTGGGTATGAAAGTGATTTGTGGTAATTAAATTAAAGACTCTTATTACAAATTTCAACTTCATTTGATTTGAATTTCTGAACATTCTTTTCTATTTCTATAATTCATTTCTTGGTGTCAAAATAGGATATGTGATATAAAAGTGGAGGATCTATTATCTTTTCTCGTTTTTCTTTTTCAAAAAATGATCTTGGAGGTTGTGTAATGCTTACTCTCAAACTTTTCGTTTACACAGTAGTAATATTCTTTGTTTCTCTCTTCATTTTTGGATTCCTATCCAATGATCCAGGACGTAATCCTGGACGTGAAGAATAAAATAAAAATTTAGTTTTTCTTGTTTAATTTTACAATTTTATTAATATTTTATTTTAGCTATTCCACATATTTAATTTAATTAGGAAAAAAAAATAAAAAGGGGTTTGCAAAAATTGAAATAAAAAAATAGAAAGTCATCAACGGAAACGGAAAGAGAGGGATTCGAACCCTCGGTACGAATAACTCGTACAACGGATTAGCAATCCGCCGCTTTCGTCCACTCAGCCATCTCTCCCAATTGAAAAAGATAATTACTATGTTACATTACACATCAAGTAAGGATTAAATAAAGTATTTCTTTTACATTCTTTATCGTTATTATAGAATTAGCAATTCCATTTAGATGCTCGAAAGATCCAAATAGAATAGAAAGATAAATAAAGAAGACCTTCTTGCTTTTATTTTGTTCGAAGTGCCTTTTGGGCCTGGCCCGGTCAATACCCAGCCGGGCCTTTTTTTGTTCCAATGAATTCCCGTTTTTTTGTTTATAGGCAACATACTCTAAATAGCCAATTTGGTATCTGTGTAAAAAATGCCCTTCTGGGGTTTACATATACTTATTATTTTTGTTATAATAGAATCCAGAAATTGAGAAGGATTTTTGATTTTGATTCAAAAGAATCAATTAAGTATGTATCCATTTGTATTTTCTTATGTCATTAGGGAAATCAAATTTTAGATTCAAATCCAAGAATAAGTCACGAATTTTCAGTCAACGAATAGTTAATGGTTCCCTTTTGTCATAAATTTCGGCTTTTTTAAGCGAAAATAGACATTTTATTTTTCAATAGAAAGGTGAGTGGAAGTTTTTCGGCATTGTGGGAAGATACGATACAATCAATCGAGGGGGTAGATCAAATACATTACAATAAATAAATTAAATACAATAAGAAAGGATAAAAACTTTTCTAATTTTTATACATAAATTTAGATTTAGAAAAAGGATTAAAAAAGGGATGCAAGATGCAAGTACAATAAACTAAAGTTTAGTAATCCAACCGAAAAATAAAAATTTTTTCCTATTGTGTATCGTTTTGGCGGCATGGCCGAGTGGTAAGGCGGGGGACTGCAAATCCTTTTTCCCCAGTTCAAATCCGGGTGCCGCCTCATCAACAAATGAATCTAAATCTCTTATTCTATTCTGCTGTCTTATTCTGTTCTGGGGATTTTGTAAAAGCTTGGAAATCCTTGAATCTAAAATTCAAAGAAAGATTATATTGGATGGATTTTTTTATAGTTTATAGAAAACAAAAAATGCAAAAAAATTATTTTTTTTTTAGACCCGTCGTCAAGAGTATAATATACTATCTCCCAACTCCTTCAGAGAGACAATCGGGAAAGGGTACGAATTAGATCAAATAGGAAATAAAATAAAAGTATGTAATAGATAGCAATTTTTTTTACTTTGAAGGGCAAGAAAAAGGAATGGGTCTCTTTTTTTATTACTAGATAGAATAGATGTTCCATTCCATTAGTAACATTCCCTTATAGTGTCATTGTATATTTTACTTGTATTTAGTCTTTCCCGATTAGAAATCATATAGGAATTTTTGAAATGGATTTATTTGACTGGTTCATCAATAGTGTTCGGCCAGAATCCCTTTTTGACTCTGGACCATTCATTCTACTATTATTAGTGAGCAATAATGGAATAATTCTATCATAGAGATAAGGGATATAATTCACATGGATATAGTAAATCTCGCTTGGGCTGCTTTAATGGTAGTCTTTACATTTTCCCTTTCACTCGTAGTATGGGGAAGAAGTGGACTTTAGAAGCACTCCTAATTTAGTTAACGGTATCAATTGTTTTATAGATCGTTCTGCAACGCATTTTTTATTTAAATTGAAATAATTTTCAATTTAAATAAAAAGATCCTCATTTCAAAATTCCCTTGGATTCTAGTGGAGAAATGTATTCTATAACAGTAAAACGATTTTTTCAGATTCATCGGAATAAATAGATGTATCAAAGAAATAGAATCGGGTCCTACGTCAATTCCATATATGGATTAATAACTACATAGATTGAAGATAGAAGCTAATATAGTATACCAACTTTATTAGAAAGTCAAGTACAATTTTATTTTATACATTACTATAACACTAATAGAGAGTATGATAAGAAAAAAATTTCTTTCTTACCATACTCTCGGATCTCATAGAATACCGCCGATTATAGCCCGTTGATTTCATTTAATAGAATACTTTTCTTTTGATTTCTTCAAATATGGATAAGAATTCAGAAGTCAAGTTTCATTCAAAGTAATTAATTGTTTTGACTGACTGTTTTTACGTAAATTATAAGTAGAAAGGCAGTAGGAACTAAAATGAACAGTGCAGTAGCAATAAATGCAAGAATATTTACTTCCATAATCTCATCGTTTTTTTATTTCACAATAACTCGGGATTTAATCCCATAGAGATGATAAATCTTTCACCTGTCAATTCAATGAATGCATTACCTATCGATGATCTTGAATCGGATCAATATCATATCATGAATAACAATATCTGAGCTATTAAATTAATTCGTCGTCGAGAATTGAATAGTATAACATACGAAGATCCTTTATCCATACCAAATCCAATCTTGGATTCCCGGACCGAGCAAAAATTCCTTTTTTATCCTTCTTTTCTGTTCTTTTTTTGTATGTAGTCAAACGAAGTATCATCTAACGACCCATCTGTTTCCATTAAAAACCCAAAAAGAGAGGAATTAGGTTCTAAATTTTAATGATCCAATTTTCTTTGGAAGACAAAGAAGTATGAGAAAGATGAGGCGCGGGATAAAAGATGGAATATTCTATCAACTTCACTATTTTAGTTATTTTCATTTTAGTTTAGGGTTTATTCTTTCTTTGACAGAATCCTGAAAAAAAAAGAGAGGAAACCTCTTCGGGATTCAATTATGCTCTCTGTCCCCTCTTTCACAGAAAATGGAGAGGCGAATTGATATACTTATTGGATCCGTCGGGACTGACGGGGCTCGAACCCGCAACGTCCGCCTTGACAGGGCGGTGCTCTAGCCTATTGAACTACAATCCCAGGGAAATAAGAAGAGATCTAGCAGAAAATTTGAATTCTTTTTTATTCTCTTGTATCAGGTAAGGTATTTCTTAAGAACAAGAGAGTTCTACTGTCTGATAGTAGATTGGCAAATTGTTGGGCCGAGCTGGATTTGAACCAGCGTAGACATATTGTCAACGAATTTACAGTCCGCCCCCATTAACCACTCGGGCATCGACCCAACGCCTAAATTTTTTAGACGTTCCATAATAAACTTCCTTTCGTCTACCAGGCAGACTTGACAAATACGGCTACGGATCATTTGATAGAAAATACCACTCCTATAGTCTTGAGTCTTGGTACACCCCCAGAGGGACTTGAACCCTCGTTTTCTCCGTGAAAGAGAGAGGTCGTAACCACTGGACCATAGGGGCCTACGGCCGCCTTCATAAATCAACTAGAAATAAAAGGTCCCGAGGGCCGGCCAAATCAAAAAGCACTAGAATATGGGTAATAAGACAAATACCATAGGTAATAAAAAAATAGAATAGGAAAAACATAATAGGTAATAAGGCCTAGTAGGGTTACCTTATTAACTTTAACTTAATATAACTCAGGCCGAGATCCGTCTTTAGTAGATCCATAGTATATAAATCAAACGGAAAAACTCCTTAAGTATTCTGGGGGTTAGTTAATGGTAATCAAATCAAACTTTACCATTAAACTATATAACCTTGAAACTTTATTTCATTGGTCTTTCTCATCTTTATCTCTCTGATTCACAAAGGGTTATGCGTTGGATCCATGATCCTTCACTCTGCAGTAGATTCAAGATGGTTTACCAAAATAGGATTTGGTCGGTCAAATTATATTGACCCCTAAGTCATACTGTCAATTGACAACACGACAGGACAGGAGGGTAATAAAAGAACGGAGAAGACATAGATATAGATATAAAATAAATAAATTAGATAGATATATCTGCGTTAATAATAATAAATATTCATATCATATAGTTTTCTGGTATTCAATATTCAAGTAGATTAGAATATCAATCAAGTAGATTAGAATATCAATATCAATACCGTTATATTATACTATAAAAATAAAGAAATATAAAATAAATAATATTCTAAAAAAATCCCAAAGCATAGTAAGCCTAAGTGGGAGAATTCTGTTTCTAAG